TCGCTGATAGGAAAGGAGAGAAAAACAAAGCAATGCCAAGAGCTCCGTCAATCCGCTGTTCATCGATAAACGAAGCTCTCTCTTTATCATCTCGTGCCAGATGCAACAAAGGATGAGTCCTTTTTCCTTCTCGCGAACCGCGGGAGCGCCTAGGGCCCAGAGGAGCAAAGCTCATTTTCCTTTCAGGGTAAAGCGGCGCATAAAAAGGGCTGGTCCGTCAAAAGTCCGGTTCCTTCGCGAACGAAGTTCAGAATCAACAAGGGTTCGTAGAACGAAGGAGTGTACAACTGGGGCTGCGCCCCACTTTTTGTTCGTAACGAGGGAGAGATAGAATGGAGTTCTTCACGAAGTTCGAAAGAAAGGAATAAAAAGAGTTTCTCTATGGCCTCCTCGTTTTGAGACATTATGGCTTTTGGGTCGACCCCGGTAACAAAGAAGGAATCCATAAAAACTTAGGATCCGACACCATGATAAAATACTACCCTCATGATTAGACCATGTCCCTGAGATTTGATAAATGAAAGGTGCATTAGCGGTTAATACATTGTAATTGGATAAGTTATTAGGAATATGACGGAACGAAAGACCAAGGAAAGAAAGAAGAATACACCAAAATGCAGGTGCTGCACCAAACACTGGTGGTTCTTTCTTGTTGTAAGTGAATGCAACGAAAAGACCCGGAAATAACGAATAATGAAACAATTCATATATTGACATTTCGTGCTCATTTCAAAATTTCTGCTTTGTTATTCCCATCATCCGGTAACCACAGGATGATCCACAAGAAAGGTGGCAGGATTCGAACCTATGGCCGGCCCGCCCCTGACCTGCTGGGTTGGGTGGCCGGGTTAGCACCCTCGTCGCCTCTGTACCCGAAACAGATGCGCTGCCCTACCCAGCGCGTAACCTTGTCTCCCCTACTCCTCTTCTGGTTGTGCCATTACCAATCGCGGGTAACCCCGGTCCGGCCGCCCCTGACCTAAGAAGAACGATTATCCTTATGACCAGGACCAGCTTACTTACTTCTCGAGCGATAGTTCCACGAACCTATAAAGCACGCACGGTCCGAGAAAGCTGTGAAAGCATTCCGCCGGGAAGTCGACCACGGAATGTGAGCCACATGATATGAATCCTCTTGTGTTGACCGGCTTAATCTTGGGGAAGGAAGAAGTGTCTACAAGAGATACCGGGTGGAAGAAGCCCGCTATAATCTCTACTTCTCTTTTCACCTTGCTCAACCATGCTCACAGATAGAAACTTGATAGAAAGATAGTGCCATTTGATGGATAACTAGGAAAAAGGGAGAAGGAGGCTCACCTCAATAGTGATCTTAACCATATCTCAATCTTGGAAGGAGGTTGAACGGGACTCTTTCTTATCTTAGGGCTTGAAAGCATCAGTGTTCTAGTGGAGCGGGCTGCCTTGTTCTTTCAGTCGGTGAGTACGGTCTCAGTCCTGGGGCTAGGAAGCCCCGCCTCTTAGAAAAGGTTGCTTACTTTGATATTGATTAGAAATCCGAATCTTATAAGTAATGGGCTCACCTTATTATAGAAGTTCTTACTTGGCGAAGAAGACTGATCTATTAGAATATCAAGGCGAAGGGATGCGGGCAAGAAGCTAATAGGATAGGCTAGGCTCAATAGCTGCTCAGAAAGGTTCTAGTCAGGGCATCATCCCCGCGCTTGAAAGGTTCAGTGTTCAAGGAAACCCTGGCGAATAGAACGAGTGTTAGCGCCTTAAACTTTGAATCTCACGGGTGTTAGGGGAGTATGGAAGACTACTTCTTACTCTTCTATTTTTTACCCGCTGCTGAAGTGACGAGGTTTTTGATCAAGATTTCACCCTTCCTATTATGGGCTTCGGTTCCTTCTGACTTGATATCTTCGACTCCTATCCTGCCGGAGATGTTGGAGCGGACACTCGCAAAGCGATTCTCTTCATTGTTTTAAGGGTTTATATTTCCGCACACTTAGACAGGAATTTCTATACGAAATCTCTTCCAATTTTCTTTATTCAGGTGAGCTGCTTTAGCTTGAACAAAGTGTTTTTGAACCCGTTAAGAAAGTTTGATTCGCTCCTACCTGTCTTTCGCCGCAGGTCGATATTGGAACGTACGACGAACCAGTTATCAACCTATTCACTTCTGCCGAAATTAGAAGATACATATACATTAATATGGTAAAGAGCCTGTCGTGACATATTCAACTTCAGCTTCCGCTTCACTAAACGTAGTTGACCCAATTGCATCAAGCAGCGCCCTACAGTCAACTCACCTCACATCGAGTCCTTCCTCTTCTCCAGGATTGGTGTGGGGAATCAGCCACTAGAGGCGAGATAGCCCTTGTTTAGTTCATCATTTCGTTCGGATATAGAGCTGTATCCCCGGTCAAAGGACCAATTGATTCATAGCCAATGTTCTTGCCTTACCTCGGGCATAGAAAAGCATCTTCGCCTATTGTCCGGGGAGGAAGGAGAAAGAGCAATAGGCTGGTCCGGCCTACAAAAACGAAACGGTACCTCCGTAACCAGTCATCCATAATATCAAATAAATCTTTTTTGTCTTTGGTAAATTGACCAAGGGCTATAGTCATAGTGATCCTCCTATTCAACTACTTGAACCATTTCCGAACACCTCATAGCATTTAAAGGGCGTTCGAGGATTCGATCATTTATGTATGATTTGATTTCTCGTACACTGCCCCTTCTAATGTCTAATGGATTTCGAAGATCAAAATCAATCCTTTAGTGGTCCATAACCTGAATTGGGTAAAGACATGAACTCAATTCGGATCTTCCTTTCTCATTTTTAATAAAGACCAGACCTAACTTATTATTATGACTTATTAATCAGATAAATGAGTTTTTGAAAGAGCTGTTAAAGGAAAAAGGAGTCCCTTCTCCCGCTACCAGTTGATTCTCAGGCCTACTCCTCTCGTTCTTTACATTACTTCCTAGCTGCTTGGCCTGTAGTAGGTATCTGGTTCACTGGGTATCAGCACTATGGCTTTCAACCTAAATGGTTGTAATTTCTACCAATCTGTAGTTGATAGTCAAGGCCGTGTAATTCAGACTTGGGCGGATATCATTAACCGTGCCAACCTTGGTATGGAAGTTATGCATGAACGTAATGCTCATAACTTCCCTCTAGACCTAGCTGCTATCGAAGCTCCATCTACAAATGGATAAGACTTTATTAGTGTATACGAGTTCTTGAAATAAAAAAGGAGCCACCACTTTCTTATATTCAATTTATAGTTACCCGGTAATGCCACATCAACTATTCTGTGCTCGTGGGTATCTTAACCATTGATTCAATTGCATCACAGTTGATTCTCAAACAAAAACAGCGCTTAGGTATTCAGTACGACCGGTTATTCCAGCAAGAGCGGTAACAGATGAAATAGCTAACAGGGCATTCTCTGCACCAGCTCATTCCCTTCCTCTTGATCGGCTTAACTGACCTTGGGAGTTCTCCACCTAGAGAAGCAAGCAAAGTGGGTCGGGCTGGCTCTGAAAGAAGCTCGACCGATAGGGAGAGGGCTGAGACTCAATTTAAAAAAGAAAGCGCTATTTCTTCCTTAATACGGGGCACTAAAGTCTTTCTACCTTCCTAACCTTCCCGGGCTTACCACCACCTGCGGTACAAGAGAATTAAAACAAAGGAATGGCCCATCAAGAAGGGCATTTTCTACTAACCAACGGGGATCCCGGCTAAGTCTTAGTCTTTTAAGAAAAACTTCAAAAATCTGACTTTTGCTATCCTTTTTACCCTAGTAAGGTAGAGCTAACGAAGAGAGCTCGAAGAGCAGAGCAAGCCAAAAGGCACAAACAAGGCTGCTCGCTAGAGCAGTTTCTCAGCTGACTCAATAACAATGGAAAACTACCTCCTAGGGCCGAGAAATGTGCTTAACTTAAGCGGATACAAAATCCTTTGAAAGCGAGTTAGACGAGGCAGGAAAATGACATATCGCTTAGCTTACTTAGGGAGGGAAGGAAGATAAGCTTAAAAAGCATCCCAGAAAGTGGAAAGCTTGTTCGCTCACTCGTGCTGGTCAGCGGATCAACAAAAGTCATTGTATCTAACGTCATGGTTGTTTTCCCTCTTCAAAGAAATTGACATTTGATAGTTCCATCGGGTGATCTCAAAAGGATAAAGATGGAAATGTCAAACAGAATCGAGATAGTTTTTAGCATAGAATGGATGTACCAGCGATCAGTAAAGAAAAGAAGAGCACCTGGCCTTTCTCGTCTCAATCCCAACTGCTAGTTCCCACCGGTGTACACCTGTAACTGAACCTGTATCGGTGGTGACTGTTCATCCATGCCAGTCAAGCTCTTCTGGTCTGTGTTCGCTACCTGGGGCTGAACAAGCTTCCCGAACCCACGTCCATAGCTTTACAGTCTCTTTCTCAATGGTAGTGAATCTCTCTCTGCTGTGCTTGTTGGTATGGGAAGAAAAGTCGTGCTTGACCTTCTCCTTGGTGCTTTCACTTCGACCTGTGATGTTTGCCTGGGAATTTCTATTTATCTTCTTACGAAGCCAACAACGGATATTTTTCAAGCAGCGGATGAGATCACACCGCTTACTCTTGTTGCAGCGGCAAGGATAACTCTAACAACGGGTAGGCTTTCACCGGTTAATTGAACACTAACCTACTCTCGAGCAAGGGTACCAGCGCTTACTAATTCACTTTCTCCAAGAGCTGCTACGATCACTCATTCCAACTACCAGCTCATTCCCTGACTTGCTTGCACTTGCCTCCAGAAAGGAATGGAATGAAAGACCAGTGTCATCCCCTTCCCCGATTTTAGTGAAGTTCCCATTGAGTCAGATGGACATGAAAAAGAAATGAATTGATAGAGTCAAGTCATCAGGTACGGCATATCCTTCAAGTCCCAGAGCCTATTCGATGCCATCCTCATTTCCTTCCTTACGAGATATCCCTGGGGACTTTAACAAAATAGAACCTGGGATTGACTGACTCCTACTCTAGGGACTTCCTTAAAATAGAGAACCACGGTCGAAGAGTCTATCTTTATCTTTTCTCGCCCTTATAATTCAATATCCTATGGGACTGACTTATACAGCGCTGGGGATAGCTTAGCCGGTTAGATTACTAGAACCTTCCTTATTCACTAGCTTACTTGATAGAGGGATTAGCTCGCAAAAGGGACTTATTCGCGCCAGGGACGAGCTGACTCTCAAGACCTTGCTCTTACTGACTTACCCTTACTCCTAGCCTTTGAAAGTTGACTTATCCCATAACCTTCCTGACTCACTACTTGCTTACCTTAACTTCTAGCTCTATAACCTTTCGCGCTCTCTTTTCTGTCTCACCTGACTAACCTTCTTCTTTCTCTTCTGATTCAATAAAATATCCCGTGGGACTTCCTCTATCGCCTTGGCTTCGTTGATTGACTCTAGAACCTTCCCAACTATAGCTAGGGTTAAAAAGCACCAGCTCTATATGCTCTATCCCTGGGGATTACTACTAAAAGGTAGGGCAAAAGGGTAGGGTGACTCTAGCAATGTAGGGGTTTAGGGTTCTCATAGGCTTATGGATACAACGAGGGAATTGCTTCTAGACTTTGTCGATTCCTCCGATAGCTACAGCCGTATCCTATTCGTTAACTGGATCTCCTACCTCCACTTTTAGGGAAGGTTGGTTAGTTCTATCGAACGAGGGTTAGGTTATCAAAGTTTGAACAAACAAAGGGAATTCTCAAAGACTATTCAATTCGTAGCGTCAAGCGTCGATACTGACTTCAAGGAGACATCATAGATGGAACGAAAGAAGCGAGGTTTCTATTTAATAAAAGGTAGCGTAGCGGTTCCAAATGTTGATTGGGGAGAGATCTATAGTATCAAAGGGACCAATCCCTATATTCCAATCTCATGAAATGCGGTTGGTGCATCTGCTCATGAATAGGGACCCCTTCACGTCTTTCAGACCCTCGGGCCCGTAGCTTCTGTTTCAGTTGAATGAATCAAGGAAGCTACTAAAGGAGCTCATAAAGAAGCAGAGGGGATCATCAATGCTTTGACCGCGAGTAGGATGTCATCTCGGTTTCAGAGTCAGAAGGGGATCGCTCCTCCATTAACATTCAATGAGATGCAGCTCATACATGGACATAGATAAAACCACAGACTTTTAGAAAGAAGCTCAGGGGATCACGACTAGAATGCTGTATCTTTCTTCGAGCTGAGACAGATCATCCAATCTCTTCAGTTCTTTTCCGAGGCGAGGCTCTTAACGAGTCTGATTCATCTTAGCTTGCTCGGTTGATTGCTTTCTGGCTTTGATACAGAATGATCTGAGCATGTCGTATATAATATAGTGGTTGGTGTCTATCCAACTCCTTCTGCTCTCGATCACTTCGTTCCTTCCACTCGTCAACTCGTTCAAACGGTTTGGGGCTCCTCGTAGTATAAGATACGAGTCGAGAAGAAGGTGAGGAAATCTCGATTGAAGCCAATTCAACCGCTTCGCCCCTATTCTTTCTCTACAGTAAAGGTATCGACAGAAAGAAGTCCCTAGCTTCAGAAGTGGCAGCAGTGCTATCGTATAGTTGAGAAAGGCTGCTTTTAGGAGTGATCTTTCTAGGTCTTTCCTAAGAGAAAGGGAATAAATAGGTTGAAAGAATGAGGTCCATCTGCCATCAACTTTAAGTAAAGTAATCGAATTCTCGAATTCGAAGTCAAAGCTTTAAAAGAAAACTCTCAACATTTCTTGATGAATTATCGGCTTTAGTCTCTTCCTTCAGCCTAAGGCCGTCAAAGAGCAGAAAAGTGTACAAACGATTCGATCTTATTGGCTTCTTCAAGAAGATAGGATTCTCTCTATCTATCTAATGCAACAAGTCTCCTACTCCTCCTACTATTATTCAAATCCGTTTTTAGGGTAAATGACTGAGTCTATTCCTTACTGCTGTTGACATGGGTTCATTCCTATCCAGCGGCAGCAGACTAGTCTTTATGGCCAGAAATTGTCCGCAAGGTGAAAAGTATGGAATTGCTCCTAAACCAAATCCCGTGCCAATGTCAGATCTACGAATACCGGGTTGTTGTTTGCAAGAATACGCTATTTGGCTTGGCTCTTTGAAGGACAACTTCCTTGTTAATGTACGAGCAGGGGAAAAAGTACACCACCCCTAAAGAAAGGGCGGTCCTTTTCATCTCTAACTCGAATGTTCGAGCTAATGTAACGGCTGTTTCCGGTAGTTGGAGTTGCCTTGATGTCATAAAGGTGCCCAGTTCAGAAGGTGCGAAAGAATGGCTATTCTCTTGCACGTTAATGAATCGAGGAATTGCGTATGTAAGGTCTGTAAAGGAGAATCAAGATGAAACGGGTAGTATATCCCTACTAATAACAAGAGGGGGTGCTAAGCTAGGTTCAAATCCAATAGCAACTAGAATAAAGGCGTAATTTGAACTTTCAACAGACTTTACAAAGGTGGAATTATCTTTTGGATTATCCTAGTAAAAGAGCGAAAAGTCATTTAGAAATAAAGGCTTTCAATCCGACTTACTCCTTTAACCGGGGAGTAATATCATATATAAAAAAATAGAAAGAAATAAGAGCAGAAGCGCTAACGGAGACAGACTGCCGAGTGAAAAGAGGTATTAGGGGAGTCGTCGTGAAAGAGAGTCCTTTGTGGATAAGAAAGTCTTCAATAGGTAATGCTAGTGATCATTCTAAGAGGAAGTAGCTCATACTACCGGGCATTTACATACGCCCAATCAAGGGGCGGTTACGCAAACAAAGATAGAAAGGGGATGAGACTCTATAGCAAACGATGAAAATGTAGGGGCTTACGACCATAAATATAGATATCATTCACCACTAGCAAATACGAGTGAGAAGAACTCTTCACCCTCGGAACGGTAAGGGTAAAAGATCCCTTTTTCCTTGATCACTTCACTTGAGCAAAGGACTTTCACGACACGGCTAAGAAGGCATAAGTGGCAATCAGTCTTACTACTATAATATAAATGGACTTCGTTTCGATGGACTCGTTGTGAAGCCCTTATCGGGGTTTCGAGCTCCTGTTGGGTTCACCCCATTAGTGTTGGTATTTTTCTTTTTTGTTCTAACCAACCCGTAGAAAATAGAATCCCCTAGTTTTCTGGGAGAATGCAATAATAGCACAAGGAAGCAGATCCTTTAACAATAAACCAATAGATACCCCAGTTCAACAACTATGGCAGCTCAGTCTAGTACAATCTCAGATCCGGAGTCGCCTATCCTTGGTTAGGAAATCAAAACACTCGGGAAACTACTTAGAGTAGCGACAAGGATTTCCTCGAACAACCAGGTATTACCGAGTAAGAAGAGAAGATAGGATCTTTGAAAGAAATAGCATCGACTGCAACAATGCATATAGCACCTTAGAACACCCCGAGTCGAAAGGTAGTGAGGGGATTCTGCCTAAGTAGACCCAGTCATTTAGGAACTTCGAACATCTCCGCCTAGAGCGGATGTAGTTGAATTTGGACCTTAGCTATTCATCTGCACCTGAGACCAAGATTCTAAACCTTGTCTTTCCCGCTTCCCTTCGCAGGAAATTACTTATAGTTAGTAGCGACACTGATACCTTATAACTACCAATTACCAGGCCTAAACCGGGGAGTCGGAACTAGTAACAGCTTTTATAAACATAAACGAAAAATCCAACTCAAAGTCGAAGGCAGGAAACTCTACCTACAGAAGCCTCAATTCAGGAGGTTGGCAGCTTATCAACTACCAGTTCCTTCCATAAAAATGGGATCGAAGGATCGCAACCAAGCACATAACATTGAATCTCGTGAAAGACATTATTTGGCTAAGTCTATCCTTGACTAGCGTTGGAACTTAGCTCAATCGGGCACTCCTTTGCTTAGATTAGACCCTAGGGCGCGAACTATTGACTACTTACTTGAATTCCTAAATATCCAAATTTTATCGAGACTTAGTCTAACTCTCAACAATCGTGTAATGAAATCAATGAGTCTAATTACTCCTTTAATAAGAGGAAATTAAATTGGCCTGCTCTTCTCTCTTTTCTCTATTGAACTATGGAAAGCACTTATAGTAGTGACACGAATTCACCACTACTTATGACTTTGCCAATGGGGCAAACGAAGGCTAACCCGTTCTGGTTGTTATGACTGGCAAGAATCAGTAGGTTATTTCAGTCTTGCTTGTGCGCTTTGGTCCTTCTTACAGAGACTATCCTTTGCATCAGTTCTGATCCATCCAAGGTTTCTTCAACCAAACCCATGGACTACAAGGAAAAGATAGAACCTTGCCCGGCAACAGCAGCTGATTCAATAGCAGATGGTCTTGGAAAGAACCTTTCATTCGATGCTTCTGATTCAACTTCCAGACAACCAAGCAAGGGTCCGAAGGCATAGGGTTAGCCCCTGCGGCAAGCATTATCCGGGAACGATTATCCAGGAACTGGAAGAAGGTTGGCGTGACACGCCTAAAATCCCCACAATCAATCCACAACGCTTCAGGCGAAGAGATAGCAGTTTCCGCTTTAGCGGCTTGAACCCTTCGATCAAGGAATACCAACAATCAACTAAGTAGCTGACCTCTTACACGTTCGTGGGTATTCCAATTCATACCATACAAAATCTTCTCCGAAATGAGATAGATATAGTGAGAGGGCCTATTCTATAGAACAAACTCAGCAAAGAGGGATCCGTATTCCACCTCAGTGGTAGAAGGGGCAACTCAGCCTTGTCTTTCTCTTTGGGCTAGGAACCCAGAAAGGGCTCAAAACGCAGTCCTCCAACGGAATCAATGGCATTCCTTTCTTACTAGTCCTTACGAACTGTACATTGTTTACACGGTTGAATAGCAGAAACCTTAGCTACTTCAATCTCTCCTTTCCTCATATTCGAGCAAGGAAAGCTGTACAAAGGAAAAGGTATTCTAAAGACTTGTTTGCAAAAAATGCCAAATCTCTTACTTAGATAAAGTACCTGCAGATTCCTGCCCAAAATCAACTGCTATTGAATCTAAGCCAATTGAATTGAATCAGATCATCCGGGATCTTTCTGGTATGTTGGGTGTCATCCAGTACTAAATGCAGTAGAAGGTGCTCTCGGGCGAATTCCCTTTTGAAAGGCTCAAAAGTACACTGAGTTAGGCGAGAATTGTCTCAAGATTGACAGATTGACTTAGGGGAATTAGGAGTTGTTTGGAGGTGGGTACCATGGAAGAGGTAGGTTATCCCTGAAAGAGTGATCAAAAGGCGGCTTTTCAGTATCATTTCCATCATTTATCGGATCTTTGCTTGGCTAAAGGGAGCAGAAAAGAGATAGCTGGAGGGCCCATGAACCATCGAGACAAAGAAAAAGGTTGAGACTGGTCCCTGGACTTCGTGCCTAGTGTGTGGATTGGTCAGCATGTCAACTTCCAGCAAGTCCTTCAGTGATGCACCGGAAGATTCCTAGGCGGACCTAGCCTTTGTGCTGCGTCTAGTCCTTCCTTTCCTTCTACCCCAATGAGGAATTAGGCAAACTTCTGAGAGTTTTCTTTAGCTCGACTGAGTTGGAAGGTAGGGAGCTCTCTTGTTTAGATTCTTAGGGGCGGAGGGGAAGGGAACTTCTCTATTTCGTAGAGCAGATGGTGACAGGGCGCGTGCCGGTGCATACGAGCTGGCCCCTTCATCGGACTCCATCGGCAGCTTTACCGGCGCTGTAGCTACGAGTTTAGCTCTTTAGAGACAGCTTTGAGTCGCCGTTCCCTCTTCCTTTAGCGCTCGCTCCTGCAATCAATCTATCTTTTGCATGAAGTCAGCTCAAAGGTAGCTGATCAATAGCAAGTTCTATAAAGAGAAGCGACGATGTATCGGATTGGTTAGCAAGTGAAGGTGGTATGTGCAAGAACGAAAGCTAGAGAAAGTCAATCCCTGGGCCCGAGCAAAAGGGGAACTAACGTAAGTGAATCTCTCTTTCCTATGAGGTAGTCGCGGTAGACTCTTTTGACTCCACATCATTACTTGGTCCCTTCCACGTATACTAATGTCAGGTATATCCATCCGATTCATTGCTTGCTCTTTTCTTCTCATCAATTCTTCTATGGGGAACCCAACTCATGCCGGTCACTTGATTCTCTTTATTTTGAATTCTCGTTTTGTCCTGGAAACTTGAATATCTTGATTTCGTCTTTTAGGTCAATCAAATACATTCCAGTAGGGGGAGCCCGTGTGAAGTAAGAATGGCATGGTAGTTCGTCGGGAGGTTGAAAGAATAGCTTTCTTAAGAGTAGAGCTGCGGGATCTGTCATCCATCAGTAGTCAAGAATAAAATAGGGTATCCTAAAACTAGGAATGGAACCCCGTCGGAACAAAATCCCACTGAAGTAGAGGCTTGTTCACACACCTCTGCCAGCTCCTCATTCGAGAGGTAAGCGAGGGGCACCTGACTCGATTCATTGTGGAAAAGTCCTGCTATCGGACGGAGATCTAAAAGGAACTACTTTCCGCCCTTCTTCTGTTATGTAAAAAGGATTCTCTATTTTTCTTTTTTGGGTCCCTAAGCAACTAGTGACATTCCTCTTCTTCATTCTCAACAGGAAAGCATCAAAAACCTTCCTTCCATATGGAAAAACCAACTTTCTTGAATGAGGATGAAGTTCATCCCACACGTACGCATCATGTACATCCCGCCTTTCTATTTCTATGTGTTATATACTTGTATGTAACTATGGTATGGATAGTGACGATATTCAACTGGTCTCACCTTTCGATCACTTCCTTGGTTGGAGCATTCCATCCAAGTGTCCTTTCTTCCTATAAGCATTCCCCTATCTCTATATCCATTTATCTTTGCTACCTTTCTAGGTAGTCTCGCTTTAGGCGTGGTAGTCGCGCTAGTCTCGCTACTCGTTGTTCTCTTCAGTCAATGGGAGGAATAGAATCCCCGGATCTTTGCCTTATGCCTTTAGTTCCAAACCTTTCAGTCAAGCTGGTAACGGAACTGACTCTCCTCTAAAGAAAGGGGTGGGATCAAATCCTCAACTCCAAATCCCAAACGCTTATCCCATCGATCGGAACTGGCATCTGATCTAGCAGTTGTTCTCCTCTCTTTCTCCGGATTCCGTTTCGGTGAAATCTCTCTCCGTTGAAAGGGAATTTCTTTCTCTTTACTTTAGGATTTAGGACAGATCGGGTCATAACGCACTCTTTGCTATTTCTTACTTAGCTTTTTTCCGCGGTCTCAGAGCCAATGAGCCGAGTGGATCTCATGGCGGTTGTACTTGTACATCAAGTGAATCGGGTTAACGATGTTATGGGACTCCGACTCCAATACCACTTATTTCGCACCCGGTCTTTCTCATATCTAAGCCAGGAGAGGAGGGAATCAATAATATGAATTGGAGTCTCAAGTAGGGGGCTGCTAAGCACCAGTAATGAAGTGAAAATCCAGTGATCGGGACTAGCAGGAAGAACATTCAGTACAATTTAATCGTTCCCTCAAAAGCCAATATTCCCATCAACACCTTTTCTTTTATTGCCGATACGAAAGTTTGAGTGCCAATAAGCATTCCTTATAACTGAGAAAGGTCTCGGGATCCTCGAAGTGTATTTAAATGAATGGGTTTTCTCAGCTGGGACAACATTCTTTTTCTGCTCGTTCTGTTATCGATTTCCTAGGAATGAATACTCTTTTCTGGTCTATTGGTCTACTCTTAGTCCTTGTTCTCTGGAAGAGATCTCATTCAGAAATGCACTGAAAACCAAGCAAATCCGTTTTATGTTTCAAGCTTTATCTTGACAGCTAATGCGGGCGATCGGGCGGCTCTACGACCCCGCAAGGCCATTCGGTAGAGCTCATTGGTACTGTCGCTTTCTCAATCGCCATTTTTGTCTTGATTAGCCTTCAATTCCATCTTAACGAAATTTTTTATCTTCACAAGGATGAACGAAGTTCAGATCATCTTTGGTCATTCAAATGACGAAAAAGTTTACATATTCGCTAAGAAAGAGTTCTATGAAGTTTACCCTCTCCGCGAGCTACTTCGTTAGCCTGATGCTACCCAGAAGCTCTTAACTCCCTCCCGATTCTCGTTGTTTGGTATTTTCCTATGATTCACTAATGGGATATTCATCTTAATGGTATTCTGGTACCCTCTCCTCAACTCAAAGAGTAGAGCTACTTATATTATATTACCAGGGAATAAAAACCTTTTCTTTGGCCTGTGGCGTGCTTTCCATCTGCGTTCTATCCTTATAGAAGTAGAGCTTTCAGTGCTTATCTCGTTCGGTGGGTTCTACCCTTATCCTTCTGTCTTAGATCTATGTGGTCCTCCGCCGTTTGATAAGACATCATCCCTAGTGTTTTATGAAGCGACTTGCCGTTATTGAGTGAGATGCCCCTACCGTCGTAGCTTCAGATTGCCAACCTAACTTGAGCACTTAGACACTAAAAATGCGCTGCCCCACCGAGGCTTCTTCAGTGGATTCGACAAATTCAGATTGAGATTGCACTTCCACTGTCCCAACTACTGGTGTCAATTGTCCAACCACTGATACAGGCTCATTAGAAGTGGATCTTTCTCATCGATCCCCTCTTCTGCCCTTACCTGATAAGTGAGGCCTTGTCGCAGGGACTATTCACCCAGAGGTTCCACCACTCACTCTGAAGCAACCACTGTGAGTGGCACCACTTGCTACTCTCCACCACCGAGTGCTTCGCGGGAATCAGTGCATGAAGGGACTGTCAGAGCAGAGGCGTGATGGGCATTTTATCGAAAGGAATGAAACTATTCTGAGTATCACTCTCTATTACGAAATACGTTTTGGCCTACTTTTTGTTTATCGAAAAGGAATGACTCTTGCTTGAAAATCAATCTCATCATTGTGACGAGACCCCTTAGGTCTATCAAGCTCTCACATCTTTGTTGATTATTTGTTTTCTCCGCTGCTGTTCCAGAGGAAGCTACTGAGACAGTGGTTTTCTCAGCTAGGCAAGTGGAAGTGACCGTGGTTTTCAATTATATAAGATAGTGGAAGACACATTTGTTGGGCTACCAGGGCCCTATCTTTTTGATGGAATTTCATCCACAGAACCGAGAACAGATGAAATTGCCACTGCACCATGGGCGGATGTTGCTCAGGTTGTTAAGGAGCCCCTTTGCTCTGTTTTTGTGAAGAGCCCGGTGTCTTCAAATAGTGAGGTTGGTACGATCCCTTGGTCCTATGGGTATGGAAGGAAAGTAGTCCGAGGGGTGGAGTTCAAAATAGGTAGGCTCTTCTTTACCCCGGTCAGGCGAGAGCTTTTACCCATTCATTCGTTTGTTCCGCTCGGCAAGTTACCTATTCTTGTTGGCATTGAGAAGCTGGGGACAAAGTAGTGCTATTGCCTGCGCGGGAAAGAGCTTCATTCATAACTCCATGGTGGGCGAGCAGAGTGAGGTGAACCAGTTTCCGTAGTTGGGCACGTCACTTCGGCAGGAGAAGGGGTGTTTGATCCGAAGAATGGCCAAGTCAAGTAGTTGGCCTAGTTGTTCCATATAGTATAAAGGGATTTCACTGCCTTTTCCGAGTCAAAAGACAAGTAGGGCTAGCTAACGGACGATGAGGATGAAGTGAAGGTTTATGAGGGAAAGTCATTTCGGAGCTCTGACTGATAGTTCCATATAGGATATCGAAACCAAGAAGGTAGGGATCAGAAATGAGTAGCGTAGGTGATAGCGATAGGGTGGTTGGATACGCGACAGCAACGGCAAGGCACTCTTGACCCCGTCCGTAGAGGGTCGGTACGAATGTATGCTAGAGATCCCAGTGAGCAAGTATGCCTTGTTGACTGGGTGGTGGTTTTGAAACAAGGATGAGTCACTCAGGAGTCCGTCCAAGCTTCAGCAACTAATGCCTGGGCTAACTTCTTGGGGGTGAACAAAGTGTTCTGAGTCTGAGATCGATACTGGTTAACGCCACAAGTGCTCTGCCATTGGTCCACACACAGAGTTCTCAGGTAAAGTCAGAGCTTGGACTGGGAATGAGATCAGAAGAGGCTACTAGGGAAGATAGAAGCGATCCACAAATCAAACCACTATCCCATTGGCCGCTTCATGCACCGAACACTCTTAATAAGAAGCACAGAAGCAGGAAAGCTAGCCACCCCGATTCCTTCTTACTTAACTTTAGGCAGTGTCCATACGTTCTGGCGTGGTGCAAGAGAAAGAAAGTTCTTGTTTTACTATATTCCCTTTCATGAGATCAGTAGTTGGTGGACTTCTTCAAAGTCTTTCCGCGGAGAGCACAAAAGCTGATTAATTAGGAAAGAGCAGCTAAGAGGGATGACTCGCCCTTAGCCCTCGTCTAAAACCTAGCAAAGAGACCGTTGTAAACCAAAACCAGGTGAACTAGAGCGAACAGGAGAAGCAAGCAAATAGCTGCCTCTCATCCAATCCACCTCTAGCAGGAAGGTATTCCGATCTTTGATCCGCCGATTCAGGAGCGATTGAAGCGAATACAAGAAGAGAATGCAAGGAAGCGACCAAGCAACTCCGAGTTTGAATTGGGGCACTTGCGATATAAAAATCAGTAGGGATTCGACTAGCTCGAACGTGGGGAACGAATGCTTGAATGTGAACAAGCGATAGTACGGAAAGCAGCAGTCTACTGATTGGCGTCTTCCCTTCCAACTATTATAGTCAAAATTCTCTCTCGAACCCTAAAACCGGAACTCGAGAACCGACTATCCAACGACATGGAACACTTAGCATTGGCCTATAACTAAAATTCCATTTTATAGCACGCCAACAGGAGGGGCTTCTTACAAAAGCACTCCAACAACTCGCTTGAACTTGAAGAGAGAAGCAACTACTACTTCTCCATCAAAGGAAAAACAAGCATCGACTAAATAGAAGGCCCTTGAATCTTATCGTTAGCCTATAGCGCTATCTACCCTTAAGACTGACTTAAGGGATGTAATAGAAGTCTCAAGAGAACTAACAATCGATGGACTGGAAGGGCGAGAGACATAAAAGACTACTACTAAAAAGATTTCCCACTCTTAGGTGGACTGGGCGGGATCGACAGAATAGCAAAGAGAACTCAATCTATAATTTCAACTTCTGTTCCTTCCAAAAACCCAAGTACGGCATTAGCAATGGAAGAGCTTTTGAGTTGGCTTGAAATGTACACATACGAGTATTAATTAGCTGTCTTAGGTCCAAGGAGTAGTCACCCTTAGTCCAGGATCTAAAGAGTATCCTTAGGGGATATGACTATCCATTTCTCTTTATTGAGCCAATCGACCAAACCCTTTATTTTATTCCCGACTGTACTTTTACAGTCTCGCTCTGGGTTATTGACCGGTGCACAAGTTAGTATTTTTTAAAAGAAAGATAAAGATCGCCGTCGTTCCCTATTCAAAAGTCCGTCTACCCACCCTTGACGCGTACCCCATCTTTCAATCTCCACCATCATAATATACCGGACAGCGATCCTCCATTCTACCCAAAAGAGGATCTGCTTTCTTGTCGCTGGTAATACAATCTCATCTATGTTAGAGTCTTGGCTGCTTGCCAGGAAACTGCCTTGAGTGGACCCCTTTTACTCAGGCAATTTGTTCAAACTCTATCAGGATCTGCCTTCACATGGTACAGCAAGTTAGTTCCGGCCTCTATGGAGCAAATGAGGGATGCATTTTTCACACGGTTCTACAGCACCAAAAGAAAAAAGTTTGGGAATCCCGGAGTTGACTCAAACTGAAGAGCAGATGCATGAAAAAGCAGCCGATTTCATCAACCGCTGGAGGAATCTAAGTTTACATCGTCCTCAGCGAGTGATGTGAAATTGAATGCGGATAATGTACATATCTCTTTCGGCTTAGTTGGTTCGAAGCTGTTCCGAAGCTAAGCCAGAACCATTCCCTTCCTCTGCCTGTTGCCTGTGATGGTTCGATCTACATCAGACTAAAGGGGCAGGTCCTACTATAATATAAGTAGGCGTCAGAAAGAAATCGTAAGGAAATAGTTCATTTCAAATATTACTAAAAGGTAGGATCTCAGTTCGTTTGCAGCAAAAGGAACTATATCAGTAAAAAGGCGGTGGATGAAATGACAGCTTCTCTTTCTTACAATTCCAAGTCTTAAGCAAAGTGGCAAATAAGGAACCTGGTGTCAACCCGTCACCGAGAATGGCCTATGTTCCAAGAACCAATGCTACCAATACGGTCAGAACCTACCACTGAAAGGATGCCTGCTGCTGAGAATGCGGCTATTGTGCAAAATGCACCTGCTGAGGCTGGTGTGGCTACTTGGCTTGAGCGGTACTCATGAGGCTACTGCTGGACATTACGGCCGGTGGATCGATCGGCGGGTTATAAGGTCATCCTATTAAAATAAAATAAATAAAAGGGGCCACATCAAGGAAACAAAGACTACGCTATCGAAGGGCTTGCTATTTAAGAAGGGCTGCTACATCACTGAAACTCTTTCTTTCATGACTTCTTGTTGTCTTTCTTTCTTCTTTGTGGACCTTCGGTCGATTCATCTGTTTCATTCCAGGATTGGGTCATTGATCGTAGTTTAAAGGTGAATAGCCCCATTCATACATAGGGAACCGGCCTTGATATAAAGAGCCGGGTTAGACTGGTTGGGAGACCTATGAAATGAAGGAATAGTTGGACGGAGAGAAAGAAGGGCTGACATCGAATTCTTCCCTGATCTTCAACTTGGGGAGCCCGAAGCGAAGAGATTGAAATCTCTTTCTTTTCATTTGTCATTTGAAAGAAGAAAACTTGTCCTAGTCCTACTTGCACGCACTTTCACGAATCGATAAATAATACCTTTTTAATCTCATTCGTCTAGCAGCTAAGGCTGGTGTTCTCTTATTTGAATTTAAGCTATTTCTTCTTCGATTGATGGAGCAGCTTTCCCGGACATTCAAACAGAGGAGAGCAACTGGGCTTTCGTTCCCTCTTTTCTTTCCTTTCTCTGTAGCATAAGGCAAAGCCTTTGACATTCCTTTTCATGTGCCTTGAAGTAAGGTAGGAGAGGGGAAGCTTGATTAAAGTTAGTTGGAGCTACCGTCCGTCTTCACTTTTATCCAGCCCGGAGGTGGAGCTATGGGGAGCTGCCGTGGATCGTAAAACCAGTTCGGAAGCGCCTGTCCCTTCGTCCATGGGATCGTGTTCCTTTCTCAAGCCCCTGGGGATAGATTCCCCCTTGAATGCGACGATGGTGTAGCCTGTGCTTTCTTTCCTTTAGTCGAGTTCAACTGCCGCCCTTCTTCAAGGGTTCGGACATCGATCAAAGGTCGGTAAAGATTTGTATTTAGCGCAGTAATCAAGTCCTTTCTACGAGGTTTCTATCTCGAACACATGCTCTCACCGAATTAATGGCTATCATTGAACTCAAAGTCCAACCTTCTCGGCACTCATGCTAGATATTCGGGACATGTCCGAAACAGACCAGTTGTTCACTGGAAGGTCTGAAGCCCTGGGCGCGAACAGAGCTGCAAGGCCAAAAGGTGGAAGACCTCAATGCCGCGATGGGAGCGGCCGAGCGCTTGATGGACTATCACTCTGAGCCCCGCAACAATAAGCAGGCGACAACGAGCAATGCCCAGACAAAAGGGGCGGGGCCAAGTCCTTCAAGTCTAGTACTGGAAAAGGTGGGGAGACATCCCACTCACAGGGAGCTCGCAAGGAGTTCCAACAAAGGGAAGCCCCATCAGGAGAACAAGCAGGGCACGTTCCAGAACCGGGTGCTTTCTGTGCGACGGGCCACATCGAATTAAAGATTGTCCAAAGATGCTAAATGCTTTGACGAGCAACTAGAACTCGACTTAATAGCTGGTGCCCTTTGATCTAATAAGGGGATCAGATCGAAGAATGAATTCCATGTCGCTAAATCCATCATTGGCATCACTTATTTGATGGGGCGATGACCGAGCTGACTTATTCTTTCTCGATGGTCTAAGCTGGTGTGCCAACCTCTTCCTTTCCTTGTTCCCAACCCTCACACGATGGTTCGACCCCTTCATAAGTAATGGAATATGGCGCAAGCGAAAGATGAACCGTTACGGAGATTAGGAGAGACTAAGACTTTGATCTATCGGGAAAAGGCCTATCCGTGCTATCCCAAGATGAGGGAAAAAGGAGACCGGGAACTTCGCCTAGCCTATGAAAGGGGCTCCGGAAAAGGAGTCACAAAGCTAAAACTTCCACGGGTTCCACTCCCAAGCGAGACCCTGAACAAGGAAAAGGGAAAAGATTAATTCAACCTAAAATACGGGGTAGAAGCAACTTGATCGATTTGAATCTCTCTTTTAGGAATGGAAATCAACAAACAACCAAAAAAGACGGGAAAACGGAAACTTAGCTGAGATGACGGAGAATGATGAAATATCGTAAGAGAAGAAATAGAGTCATCAAGAAGGAGAAATCCAGTTTCTTCGCTTTGGGTAGCTAAAGGGGTTCACCGCAGAAAAAGCAGTTTCACCTCACACCACAACCGGGGCAGGAGGTCAACAGTCGACATAGGGTCCTGCCTCCAGGGCCTATTTTATATAATATAAAAAAATCGTGCGAAAAACTAGCCCCGCGGGTAAAGCTATGGAATCAACAATTAACCATGGTTACAACTCCTTCAATGACCCTTATCGGACTTAATTGCTTTGCTTTGGAGTCTCTAATCATAGACATAAAAGTACTCAATAGCTCGGTGCAAAAGTAATGGAGCTTCCGACATCAGACGGTTGAGGCTTGGGTGGGGCTGGCAGGACTTCTCAATACTTATTCAAACATCAGGCGGTCCTTACCATCCAGGCGTAGAGTACCTGAGATTAGTTAGGAAGCTCAAAAATATTTCCACAATAATGTTATGATCCACGTAGATAAAAAATTAACAATGATTTTAATGCATTCAAGAATGCAGAGTCAAATGGTGACTCATCGTTCATTAGCAATGATGAACCTTTTTCAGTTTAATAGCTTTTTAGTCAATAAGGTCAACATGATACGGAATTTCACTATGCCAGCCAGGTTTGGACCT